ACTTCGTTTGCGTGGGTGGCGTGTGGGCTGGGGACAAACTGCTTTAGTTGCCCTGGTTCTGCTCGTTCATCCCCTTCGTTTTCTCGGCTTGTACGTTTTGCAACTGGACAATCCTTGGGTTTTCTGTCTTCTTGGCCTCTCTTCGCACTATGCCATCATTTTGTTGTATGGTATTGTGTGGATAAAGTATACCCTTATAGGGTATTCCGTAAGTATGCTCTCCTCGGTGACGATATCGTCATTGCGGATCCACGTGTGGCTGATGTCTATCAAAGTGTGATTAACGCACTTGGTGTCAAGATTTCTTTACCGAAGTCTTTGATATCGGACATTGGTGGCTGCGAATTCGCTAAGCGAATTCGTATATGCGACCGTGATTTGATTTGTCGCCCGTTAGTGTGAAAATGCTTCGTGCGGCACGTCATGCTGTTGCATGGATGTCAGTGTGTAAGTCAGTAGGAGTCAGCTCTCTGTAAGTCTCTCTTAGACTTCGGGGGGCGGGCTATAGAAGGTATTCTTCTCGCCCGGAGAACTTTTCTCCTTACTACTCAAGACATTGGTTTCGCCATGTCCTGGTAGCCTTCTCTCCTAGTGGTATAAGACCCATACTGTTTGAATTTTAGCTAGGATATCCGTAAGGTTTCTTAGCCTCCCCTTATCAAATGGGTATGATTCGCGGTATGTTATTGGAATCGTGTCGTCCGATTGGGATTTTGCTACCCGTCTGTGTAGCGATCTTCAGTCTAAGTTAGATGAAGACACGCTTCTCTTACTTGAGCAGTCTATGGTTCGCCATTGGCTTGAAGCCATGCTTGAGTATGAAATGTGGTTCGTAAGAGCTTGTACGGATTACTCGATTACTGCGTCTGACTTGCTAGACCCTCCGTCCTGATCGGAAAGACCCACTGCATAAGTTCTTCAAGTACGGTTGGATGTTTAGGTCTTATGACCTTATAAGACAACGTGAGGCTCCACTACCCCTTCTGGAGTTTGTAGTACGTTCTAGTGTAGACGTGGTTCAGTGTACTCTTGGATGAGACCGTGTGAGTGGTTTCATACGGTAAGTTCAAAGGTGGCCACAAGTGAGAGATCACTTGGGTCAGTCATATAAGACTCTTTGTTCAGCACGTGGTGAAATATTGGGGGATTCCAGAAACTATCGTGAGCGATAGGGATCCTCGCTTCATGGGGCGGTTTTGGACGGAAGTCTTCAAGCTCTTGGGGTCAGAGTTGCACTTCTCTACGAGCTTCCATCCACAGACAGACGGCCAGACCGAGCGCGTCAATGCCTTGCTGGAGGAGTACTTGAGGCACTTCGTCAGTGCCAACCAGAAGGATTGGGTCCGACTTCTGGATGTGGCACAGTTTTGCTATAACTTGCAAAGAAGTGAGGCGTCGGGGCATAGTCCGTTCGAGCTAGCAACGGGGCAACACCCTTTGTCACCTCACACCATAGCAAGGGGCTACACGGGGAGCAGTCCGACGGCGTATCGGTTTGCTAGAGATTGGCAGGAGCGAACCGACATCGCAGGGGCATTCTTGGTCCCTAGCCCACCCACCGCCAAAAGAATGAAGAAATGGGCCGATGAGAAGAGGCGACCTTTGAAGTTCAAGGAAGGGGACAAAGTCATGGTGAAGGTACTACCCCATCAGTTCCAAGTGTTTCGCAAAGTGCACAAGGGGCTAGTACGACGATATGAGAGTCCTTTTCCGGTAGTAAAGAAGGAAAGCTACACTGGGATTTGATTAAATGTCGAGGAATGTAGTTGCTCGAGTTTTCGAACTCCTAAAAAGGTATTTGGATCTGGAAAGGTATGAAGCAGCCTCTGAAAGCGAATCAGTACCCGCTGTCTTAGCAACCCCAACAAGGAACTCAGTAGGAAACTCCTTAGTTACCCCTGGTAGAGGAATCAAGGTCTTTCCGTGATAAAAGGACACGGGAATTAAGTAGCTTGAGTTTGGGAAAGGAACGAAGAAGTAGCTCTTAGCTGTCCCCAGACGTAAAACTCTTTTCCAACCCTTTCTCTTGCCAAAACATCCCTTATCTTTTCGGCTAGAGCACCTGATCGCAAATCACTAGCCGGGGAACTAAGTAGCTCTACAATCTGTCAAGTCAAGGAAGGTAGTAGATCACAAGTTTGGAGCTGAAATTCGATGTCTTGAACTGCTTTTGGATCTGAGAAAGGAGCGAAGTAGTTCGACCAAACTAAAAGGAAAAGAACGATGTTGCTCGGGTGAGGAAGTCTATGGTCTCGGTTGCTGCTTTTCCCATAGAGTACTAAACTTATCTTCAAGCTTTACCTTATTCTGATCATCGTTCAGAGGGTCCTAAAAGACTAGATCACTAAGGGAATAGGCTTCGCTCCTCTCACTATACTCAGCTCGTAAAACTCGCTCCTTTCCTTTTTCAGTCCCGTAAGGATATCTTTTTATTCTATTTTGCGGAAACGACAGAAAGTCTCTGTTTATTTCGACAGCAGCTCCAAGGTCTCGCTAATTGCCGCGGGAAAGTCCTTAACTACACCCAGGCTCTCTTGGAACGAAGCAGCGAGTAACTCTTCTCCTAGATTAGATACCCCTTGATCTCTAAGAACTCGTCAAGTCCGAGAAGATCTATTATTAGTAGGTTCGCAGCAGCAACCCAGGTTTGCGAATCAGTAGCAGGCCGGTTGATCGGCATCTCTTTGTTGCAGGTATTTCTCGGCGAAGCGCTCCAATATTCGCAATTAGCGAAGGAAGCAATTGATCTTTTCACTTGTGAGAGAAATATCGTATCTAAAGATGTTCCCGGTCCCGAATCAATAGCAGTAGGAAAGTCTTAGCTACGGGTTCGTAGTTGGCCGGTTGATCTCTTTGCAGCTGGAACGAAGCAGGACTCGAAAAAGTGTCATTGTTGTGGTAGCGGAATGCGATGCGTCAAGTCAAGGTAAAGTCCGAGGCTTCGCCGATTGAGAAGGACGTTCATTCACGAAGACACTTTTTTCTGCGGATAGCTCCATTTCTGCTTTCAAACAGCTTTTTCTTCTTTTAGCTTGAGAATCCGTAACTATGCCCCCCATCTCTTGCAAGAGGAGACTTTCCCTACCCACGAGACTACCTACCCGATAGATACCTCCTATCTACGCTCCACAAAAAGTATGAAACGGAAGCGACGTCTTGAGCTGAAACGATAGGGGTAGGAAGCCCGGAAAGGGCGGTAGTCATTACAAGCAGCTACGCGAGTACGGCCGCTGACCGAGGATGATCCGGTTTCCTTCAGTTCTCGTCGTTCTTCCTCAATCGCGTGCTTAGGTAGATTTTTTCTGTCTGCTTGCAAGGCTTTGCCCAATCTCTTAAGAAGAAAGCAGGAGAACCGCCGAGAGAACTTTACCAATTCAATTCATTACTCCTACTACTAATATAGAAGAAGATCTATTAACGCGCATGGCTACCTATATAACAGGGGGCCTCTGACCTCTGTCTCACAACCGAAAATAGAACCTGTAGCTTCATGCCCAGACCTGAACTGAACTACTACTGGCTTAGCTGCCTAGCTACTAATAACTTGGAACCCGACAAGAACTGATTGGACCACTGGCCAGACAGAACGAGGAGATAAGGAATACAATACATCAAGACCGAAAACAAGATTACCGGGATAGGGTGATAGATATAAGGTAACAGCCTACTTTCTTGGAATGCTTGCTGCTATGTGGCTTTAGGCAAGCCCATCAAAAGAAGCCTGTTTAAAGTAAAGTCCTTAGATACGTAATGGGGTGTCATAATAAGGAGGAACTAGGTATGGGGTCTACTAGTCATAGGTTGATATGCTGTTAGTATGGAAGCCACTATGAGTATATATCCAGGTATGCTTCTAGATAAGGAACTGAACCTCACGCCATAAACGGAATCCCTATCAGGCATAATCTACTGGGTCGGAAAGCCATCACTTGTCTCTGAAGGTATGCTACTACCACTTCTACCGCTTCTGGATCAACAACTGACTCAACCGTATCTACGTACCAGTCCTTTCTTTATTTAAAATTTAAAAAAGGTTATGCCGGTACTGATGCTACCACTGGTGCTTTGCCTCCCCTACTGAAGCCACTACTCGTGCGAGTTAATCCATAATGAAAGCACGAGTGCTAAAGAATTTGCCGCTAGCTCTATAAATGATGCTATAGGTTACAGATCTAGTACGATATGCCGCTACCCCTATAACGTAAGGGCTTTGAAGCCCCTTTTCTCCTGTCTAAGCTCAGGTGCACTTAAAGGACTGTTGCTTCCTCTTATGCTTCCGCTGACGACGGCGGATCTTGACTCAACTACACGGGGGCCTTGGCTTTCTCTTTCACAGGTCCGGTCAAGGAACCTCCTTCCGTTAGTTAAGGAGTGCTCCTTTATTCGTTATCTTTGATTCCGAGTGTGTAAGAAGCTCTTTCCTAGGACATCGCTGCAATCATTTCATAGATGTATCTATTTCTTTGAGTGTAGTATGTCTGGCAGGAGCCCTGAATGTCTCTCTTGTAGCTGGTGTATTCCGTTGTACTGGTAGTCTTTCTTTCTGCTCTATGACCTATTAGGAGGATGCTTTAAGCAATCTCTTCTCAAAGGGATTAGGTAAAATAGGCGGAGACATTCGGTCAGTACTTAGCTCTTTCATCTTTCCTTTTATAGTCGAGCTTCTAAAGCTGTCATGTAAGAAACCAAAGAGGATTGCTACCGAGAAAGCTCCTAGCTAGAGAGCTCCTAGCGGTCAGAATTCAATCTTTGGAAAGTCGTTGCCTCTTAGTAGCTAAGGTGAAGCCTGGGACTTTGAAAGCACTTTCTTCATCTGCTCCATCTATTTACTTAGCTGACAATCGTATAGTATAGAGTGTGATACCGGAAGCAGACTCCCATCTATAGTAAAAGAGAAGAAAGTCAGGCGGACACTGGCAGCTGCAAGTCAGTCGGTTGGCTTCCGGTACTAGAGCAGTCGCTCTTTCTTTCGCCAGCGAGCGGAGAAGACCATAGGCCATAAACGAACTGGAGAGGCTGAAAGATGGCGGGGGGATTGGTGGTTGGTCGAGGCGCCTGGGTAAGCGACACAATCTTACCTAGTGAAGGGGAAGTACGGAGGGACAGGGGCTATGAAAGCATTCTTGGGGAACTAAGTGACTCTTTGCCCTATGGTAGTAGGTACTCTTCACGGGGTGTAGTCTGCGGGCGTAAGCGGTAACTAGACCTCACAGGAACGAGTTACATACTTGGTTAGAGAGGTTGAGCGGAGCTGAAGACGCTAACAGGGCATAAGATTTTCTGCAATAGGCTTAGAGGGTGGACGGAGTGAGGGCAAGGTAGGACTGCCCTTTTTCGGTGGGAAAAAAGACAAGATAGGATCTTGAAATTGAAATGAAACTCTTTTCCTTATATAAGTCAATGCTAAATCTATCTTACCTACGCTACGTCAGAAAGAGACCTTTGGAACTACGCTCAATCACTCAGTCGAAGCAGTAGCTAGTAGGGAGGGTGCCTTTGGAACGTAGCAGAGAAAGGGCTTGGATAACTCTTTAGATAGTCCGAGAGGCGGGGTTGGAGATAGGGTTTCTCACTTTGATTACTTACTGGGCAAACTGACTTCTGGGGCTAGGCAGAGATAGGATCGATCAGTACACTAAGAGCTCGTGTCGAAATCGTCCGAGGATGGACGTAGTTAGTGAGGGCTTGGAACTAGCTCCATTTGACAGCAGGAGAGATGCCACAAGACAAGCTTCTGTACCAATGGTCTTCTCTGCTCTCCGAGGCATTTCCTTAGTGCTTCAGTTGGTCTTTCTGTCTTTTTGCTCTTCGTATGGTGTGTGATCCAAAAGTTCCCGAGTAAGTTTTTCTCTGTCTCCTTCGTACCGTCCCTTTTACTTTTCAGTTGAAAATCCTTCGGACCCATCTCCTTATTAGTTCTTTTTCGAGCTTCTTAGTTCCGCTCGTTCCTGTTCTGTTAAGGAAAGCATCGCGTAGTCCCAAAACTCTTCGAGTAAGCAAAGCTCCTCTTTAGTTGGTCGAGTCGAGTGGCTTAAGGTCTCTGAACTCCGTCCACCCTCTACCTTATTTTCTGTCGGAAATCCTTTCTAATAAGAGAGGGAACGGGGGCGCCTAGTTTTGAATGCTACTGGGGCTGGGGATGTAGGACCCCAATTGGAGAGGAAAGTAAGGATGCGAACAAAGACAAATTCTTTTCTTCACTTTTTGTCGTGACCAAAGCATTTCGTTTTCTCTGCGAAGAATAGAAAAGCCTAATCAAGGTGTCAAGTAGCCAAGCAGGGGATGAGTGCCGGTTAACTGATTTAGGAGCCAAAGTCAGCAGCCTGTTCTTCTTCTCCTCGTTTTCATTGGGTCACAAAGGTAAGCCATAAAAAAAGGGGCTAAGCGGGTATTCACTCCTCCCTTGCCGCTACTACCAGCTCGAGGCCTATTGTCCACGAAGGCTGATCTCTTAACTGGCTTTGGAAAGGCATACAAAGACGTGAAAGACAAAAGCGATAGAAATTGCATAGGAGATGAAAAGCTAAAAACTCCACTAAAGACTATCTTGGTCCCTTTCGTCCAGCGGTAAGGACACCGGCTTTTCATGTCGAAGACACGGGTTCGATTCCCGTAAGGGATAGGTCACTATGGACGAGTTCGGATTTGCTAAGAGAATCCCCTGTACTAGTCCCCCAATATTCATATTGCTGCTTTTTACGTTTACAAAGACGAGGCAAGAGATGAGAGGATGAAGATAGCTGCTTTCATAGACGCAGGGGAAAAGGTGCTTCCTCCATATAGGACCGGGAATTCCGAAACGAAAGAGAAAGTGGCACATCTATCTTAGCCAACCAAGGAAGACATCTCGCATATCGCACATGAAAGGGAAGCGCATCTCGTCGGCAACTCTCAAAGGTAACTCTGGCTCTAGAAGCCAACCCATTTGAATGCTTTGCTTGTGGATTGGAAATGCGGTAAGGTCCAGCCCCTGACTCTTAGATAGATATCCGCATAGCTTCGTAATGAAACTTCTCGCAATCAGAATCTGACTTGGAACTATGATTTCTAAAAGAAAGAACTCTAAGAATGCGAGTTATTACTTACTGTTCATATGAATATACCACACCAATTCGTTATGATGAGATTCCATTGATACAGAGCCAATAGACTTAGGGAAGCCCAAGGTTCTGAAAGAAAGACGACCCGTGTGACAAGCAAGCAACCTTACTAATAAAGGGGCGCTTTATTTGGTTATGCCTTTTGAACTCACCAATGCCCCCGCCACGTTCTGCACCCTACACAATGAGCTATTCCACCCGTACTTAGACGCCTGGTGGTATTGATCGTGGGCTATAGCTATCCGTTAAACTACCACGTTAGCCACCTCCCTCCCTTACTGACTAAGGTGCTGTCAACCAAAGGCGCAAGAAGTTATCACATGAATAGACGTTTGAATATTCGCTCAGTACTTGAACCTTCGATCACTCGGATTCGTCGTTCACCTTCTCAAACCGACGAAGCCTACTCGAACTTCGTATTCCCTGCCACCATACCTGAATGAAGGAAACTAATAGCTAGAAAAACAGGCTATTCCATCTAAGGCATAACATGAACCGAGGAATCCAATCAAATAGGAATGAATAGGCATGTGGGAACAGCATTGCTTGCATTGATTCAATTGATTTGAAGCGGCGGTTATACAGACATAGTTTTCACTAGGGGTTTTTACCGAGTTGGTCACAAGTCCGTCAGAAGCAACCTCAGCAGAAAGACACTCTTCCAGAGTCTCGTCCATCGTCTGCTTAGGCGACTATTTAATAGCCTTTAGATCTTCCTGTGAGTTAGGCCGAATACTCTAATCTAATAGGCTAGGCTCCTTCCTCTGTTAATATACACTAAACCGAAAGTCTTGGTTTCAATGACTCCCCAAGCCATGACCTATTTGATCCTTCAGAACCAGCTTCAGCATTGAGTAAAGAAAAGAAGAATTAACTATTGGATCCTTCAGCCGTGTGGACATCAAAATCTTCACTTTCATGAGCAGGAGCTGGAGGATACAACGCGCAAAACCTTACCAGCCCTTGAAAAGAAAAAGAATCGGTGTCGTGGTGGTGCTACGAGATGGCGATTTATCGTATAGAAGAAGAAAAGAGATAGGAAAACAAACTTGGAACTAAAAGTACAGACGATAGGGATAGAGAAGGATAGACTTGTCCCAGTTCCTACCCTAAAAATAGTATAGAAGAGAAGCCTATATCTGCCGACCCTACTTCACTTCCTTATAGTGCCTTGCCTACTTTTGAATAATGCTTCATTCCACAAATAAAAAAGCTTTTTAGAACATTTGTATTGACCTCTCGTAATGGGGACGACCTATGAGATGGTTTGAACCGGTTCTCACTTGTGATGTTAAGCCTTCAAAAATTCAAATATAGAAAGTGTGCCGTGCGTGATTCATAAGATTCTCCCTTAATTATGTGCGAGGAATTTCCCTCTTGAGTAATGGGAAGCGGGCTAGTCCCCGAAAATGCTCGTTCCTTTGTCGTTGGGGTTTCTAGTGAGGGAAAGGGGCAACTCGACTATAAAGGAGAGGGGCGCCGACGGGGACAAATCCCTTTATCGGTGGTAAAGGAGGTATGCTCCTAATCATCGATATGCATCTTGGGTTGATTATACCCAGAGTAAGCACCCATGAAGCTAAGTAGCTTGGGGCCAGCAGTAGAGTCCCTGATCGATATGAGGTAGTGGGTAACTATCTTTACTTTAGGGCATGCCTTGTTAAGATCAGTGTAATCGACATACGCCATTTGCCGTTAGCCTTCTTTACCATGACAACGTTAGATAGCCAAATAGGATAGTCAACTTATCGTATAAAATCAATATCCATCAGTCGACCTCTGCCTGCATTGCTTTTACTTCTCGTTATCATATGCTCGTCGTTTCTGACGTACAGGACTGTGTGTCGGTGAAATACTTAGCTTATGTTCAGCTCAGGGGACCGGCATGTCGGCATAGGACCAAGCGAAAACCTCTTGCTTCTTTTTCATAAATTGGATTAATGCTTCACGCATAACGGGATCCAACTTGGAACCAATCTTGACCTTACGTTCTGGATGTAGAGATACAGACCTATTCCACCTCCTCAGCTGAATCAGGTCTTGGTGAACCGTTTTCTTTACCGAGAGCCTCACGCTTCTTGTATCGTTTGCTGTTGGTGTCGGGCTCCTCACTATATAGTCACGGGGATCATCTGGTTTGTCAGATGGAGATGGTATATCCTTTCGCTCTTCCCCTTACTGAATGCCATATTCAAGGAGTTAGACTGTCGTGCTGCCTCCCGCTTCGCTCTTCTCCCTAATGGTCGAGTTGCTTCGCCTTTGGCGCCTCTGCTGCTGCAGGGATGCGCTTTGACCGTGGGTGTTTGTACCTCATACATGAGGAAGCGGTTAAAAGGGTATTCATTTCCGTCCGCTCATCCCGAAACCCCGAAACAATGGTTTTTTCCGATTCGGCATTCCAATCTATACCATGCAACTTGGTGAAGCTTCCTGCAACTATCTCAATTGGATTCTCTTAATAATAAGTTTCTTTGCCCAACAAGGGATCATTCAATCACTTTCAGAACAAACTAAGTGATTAATTCTATTCATTGCGAGACTAACAAAGAACAATTGCCTAGCCAAAAGGGCTCGTTCTATCCGATCCGAAACGAAGCCGACGAGATCGGAGTCCCACTATGATCTAAAGTCTTGAACCGTTCCTTCTTTCAGAACCTTCCTTTACAAAAACTCTCATGTCAATACCACTACCGCCCTCTGAACCTTCTCTTCTAACGGAAATTGGCCGTTGATACGGCGGGGCACGGTAGGTGATTGGTAAGCGTTCTGACTAGCCTTTCGAGTTCTAGACCCTGAGAATGGCAGAACGGGCCCGGTCTTCAAAGAGTGATTGATAGAACTGCTATTAATGGATCTTTCGGTTGGTTCGGTACTCAACAGCAGTGACCCTCCGAGCCTCCTCAACAGCAGCGACCTTGGCAGCCTTCTCAGCAGCCGGGTTTCGCTTTCGCTCGTGGATTCGTGCCACTACAAAGAGGGAGCCCTATAGCATGAGTTGAGCAAATAGAGAAAGGTTTCATGTGGAAGATCCAGCCAGGGATGTCGTGGGTAAGGTTGCGCAGCAAAGTAAGGTTGCGAAGTCAAGGTGCCGACGAAGGAGGCGGTGAACACTCGATTCTTTCACTTATCCACTATTGTGAGGAAGAGAAGGGGCCGCAGGCGTGGGTGAAAGCATGCTTTTAACCAAAACACGAGAAATCGATCCGGGTACTTGTTCCAGACCCATGATAAACAAGCGCAAACCCAGTCCATTCCGTTCTTTCCTGGATTCGCTCACAGGCCGATCTGCTTCTGCTATAGGATAGCCGCAACGAGTCTAGAGGTACCAAAGCCTGTAGGAGGCACCGAAGTCACGATCAGTGTAAGGTTGAAATATGGAGGGTCTTTCCAGACACGTTGGTTCAAATCCTGATCTATCAATAGGCGCCAGGAGAGGCTAGGCGAGACTTAAAGGCTGTAGCGAACGGAAAGAAAAGCAAAAACCCGAAGGTTAGCCTTACATGAACTAGGGAAACATAGAACTCAACTTCACACTGGTTAGCAAAACCCTAGAGCTTCGGTAGAACCTTCTACTTTACCAAGTAAAAAGTTTAAGCTGGGACACCACGTCGATTAACTTTGCGTTCCGCCATCACATATTCCACTTCCTTCGACAAAGAAGTCGTCATCCTTTCCGGTGGGAACGCCTCTTGTAGGGTCTTCCATGTCTGGATGGTATGGCTTTAGCCACCCCACATTAAAGATAGGGTGGATCTTTAACTTGTGAAGAAGCCTTACTTTTGGCCTCTTCCTTAAGCAGCCCTTTTTTTCGGAGAAGTCATCGAGATCCAATCAACTCAAACCCCCCTTCTCCTGTTGATCTTGCTAAAACTAGTAGGCTGACCAAAGAGAGACAGGAATGTTGTGGAACTTCACCCGGAGTGGTCTCTTATGGTTCGAGCCCTTAGTGAGAAGAAGATGGTTATAGGCTAATTGAACGAGAGTGGTCGTTTTATCCATGATGACCGGGTGGCTCTCTTTGCCCTTTCGATCTCCTAAACTAAAGGAGGATCCAGCTGTGGATGATGTCCCAGCTGGAGAGTTTTTCATATTAATGCCTGCCCTATTGGAGATTCCAACTTAAAAAATTATACATTTATGCATTTTTTTTTAATTCGACAGGTACGTGACCTTAGGAATTAGATTCGGGAGTTGCTTTAGCAATTTAAGCTGGCTCCAGGTGTCAGTAATAGAAAAAGATTGGGAAAGACCATGGAGGTTGAAAAACCAGTGCTTTTGGGGAAGCCTCTCATCGAGAAGAAAAAAGAAAAGAGGACAATAGCTGACTAAACCTCTGGGCTCTTTTTCTGTAAAGATCATTCTCTTAAAGGGAAATTTCTGCACTCATTTCAAATCATAGAGGTCGGGCTTCAGTCGAACAACCTTCTCCCTCCCTTCCACCGATGAAACTACTCTTGCAAATTAAAGGTTCACGTCTTCGTAATTAAGACAAGCATTAGAATGAAAAGGTGGGCTTACAGGTGGATATAACTTGTTTGTTAATAGAGAAGACCTGAATGAGATTCGGTCGGGGTGGGCTAAGCTAATCAGCAGTCAGAATGCTTATGGGTAGGGGCAATGGGCAGATAGCAGATCTTGATTAAAAAAAAAATCTTCCTTAGTGGCTTAGGCTTAGTAGACCTACCGTTGTTGAGGAGCTAAAGACCTTTAATGCCATTGCCATATATTGGAGTTTCCCTGATGTTCTACCAGCTATAAGCCGAAGAGGGTCTCAGTCAGCTAATCGGAAGGCTTATCCGCACATGATAGCGGCATTCTTACCTAACAGGGCGTTCCCTGCGGGGCCTTACACACTTGCAGTCAAACCGTGTCCTAGGAATTTTAAATATATTCGCATAAAGGCAGAAAGAATAGAATGCCATGTTTAGATAGATAGTTAAGCGTTTAGGGGAGTCTTACCCAGTTGAAACTTCAATGCCTGCAGTCAGGCAGCCTGGATGAACCGCCGTTGATGTAAGTAGCCCTTAAAGGAATAAAGAAGAAAGAGCTGCTAAGCGCGCTATAAGAGGGAGACGGTTGACGATCTTTCCTATACCTCTTGGCCTTTTTCGAGTTCTCTTTCGCTCCTTCACCAATAATTCTATTATATGAGAAAGTTGACCGCTAAAGAGCTTCTTTCGCTTTTCCTGTAACTTAATCTGGTTTATAAAAGTTCTTTGGCGTAGTCTTTTCTTTTTCCTCAACCAGGACTGGCAGCTTACACAACTCTTTCAAAGCTAGGTGTAGGTAGCAAAGCTTGGAGTGGACTGAACCTTTGTTCGTTCGAGTTGCTTCACTCCTTTCTTTCATTCCTCTCCCTTAGGTCGAGCTTCCTAACCCTCTCGTTAACACTCGAGCGCTTTCACCCTGTAAGCATGTGAATCAATTGATATAGTAGCAAGTAATAAGAGAAAGGTTCTATCTCTTTCAGCATCTTCTTCAACTACGTGCAATAGGGATTGATAGACACTAACAAGATGATAAACAGACTTGCGCACTTGAAAGCCCGTTCACCCTGTAAGCTATTCACTATCTTATAGCATGTTCTTCAATAATCTATGCCATTACTGATAGAAAGAGGCGTTAACTAACCAACTATCTATGAGCGTCACTGAACAGCCGGGGTAACCAACTATGATTGATAGACGCTTCTAAAAGAAATAACAAGATTGACCAAGGACGTAGTACCCCTAATCAATTAGTTACTAGTAGCCCCCCTATAGCCTAATGTAAAATATAGCATTTAACCCACTTGTTGTACTCCAGAGGTACAGGATAACTCGACTGAAAGGAGAGGCATTAAAGTGGCTTTATTTGCCGCGTAAGTCGACTATCCAATCGACTGCATCTCCTTCGTCCTTTGATTGAGCCCTTTCTTCCCCCTCCTTCGGACCTTCTCAAGGCAATCCTAGGCAGTTCTTTGGCATTCCTATTAGGAAGATATGCAAACGGCTAGGCTGGCAACCGCTACTGGACTGGACTCAGAACCTTCCCTTACAGCGAAAAGACCTAAAACAGAACCTTCCTGCGTTTTAACCTCTGACCCTCGTAGTATAGTCGAAAACCTTGCCACTACGTCTGGAGAAGCGGCGGACCGGGAACCAAGGGCAATCGAAGATGGGCTTATAAGGGCCGGCCTTCTTTTTCATTCTGTGACTAGGCAGCTATAACTCCTTCCAGGGATGCGGGGCTACCAGCTGTTTCGCTTTCAAAGCTTCTTCCTTTACGCTCAATGGCTTAATAAAGAGATGAAATAGCGGGATATGACTATAGGGTCAATTTACCTTATGGATTTCATTCGGGGTGACCCACCGCTACTGCTGTCGGGGATGTGGCCTCATACTCCTCTGCGCTATGCTCCTATCCTTTTAGGCAAGCTACTTCGTTCCTCCTGGCACTACTATAGTATGAAGCTTAAGCAGCCATTCTCTTCGAAAGAAAAGCAACAACTGGAGTGGGCAATGCAGGAATCGGTGAAATCGATTGAGAAAGGGAGGGCTCGGGAGCGGGGCACCCTGTTCTTGAAGCGGAAGCGGCGGTTTCAAATGAAGCAGATGACGCTGAAAGAGAGGGAATGGTCGAGAGGATGGAAGAGCTCGACTATGGGGAGAGGATGTCATTGGTTGTAGTTCGTTGTTCATAGAACAGGATGCAGAAATAATGCCTTTTAAGGCTCCTTAAATCCGATCAATAGGGAAGGACTTACGAGGCAATCGAAACTACGGTTACAAAGAATCGGAAACTCCTTACTAAGTTTTATTACGATTATTCATTAAATGGTAAGGTGCCCCTCAATAACTGCGGAACGGAGGAGGTCGTGCTTCTATCTTCCACGCAGGGGATGGCCATGTTCAAGGGGTGCCGCTTCCCCGTAATACAATTCAACTCAAAGAAGTGAGTTAATACCTATAGCCTTTGAAGGTGCCAAGGAAATCCCATACAAAGTCTTAAACGCCAGGTGACCGGGGAATTTCGGTTGACTCAACAAATGATCGAAGCGGTCAACTTCGCTAGGCTAGTCGTTTTCCAGCTGGGTGACCTACAGAAAGGAAAGGTCTTTAGGAAGAGCGGAAATCCTAGGATGAAGGCGAGTCCGCATCTGAGGGCGAGCAGTAGCTGATTAGAATGGCTTGGTTGTAGCGTTCAATCGGAGAACTTTCCTAAGCCACTGCCCGGTGAAAAGCAGCTGAATTGCACTTGAAATCGAGTCAGAAGCTGTTGCACACTCGCCTAGTCCCTCTGTTTCGTTTTCGAATCTTCTAACCCTGGGCACTACGTTTCAAAAGTGTACTTTACCGTAAGGAGAGTAAGCCTAAAGCTAGTTGTTCAGCCGTTCAGCTAGCAACGCTTTGAGAAAGCACGCGCAAGAAGACTGCCTGTGACTCCCACTGGCACATATTGACAGATCGGTTACACCTCTACTATTGAAAAAATGACTGATCAAGCAGACCCCGCTTCGCTGCTCTTGTCTCTGTCACCAGCTTTTCAGATCTCTATTGCCATGAAGGAACATCTCTACAGCACGAGAGCGGCATATCGCGGGTCAAAAACCTTTGGTCCCTGTCCGTTGACGGAAAAGAGAAACGAAGATTGGGCTTGTGAAAGGATTGCTGTCAAGCTCGACTCTTAAGCATCAAGATCACATGTTGGATCACTGCCAACGGATCATCATATAGCATGATTCAAACTCCTACCGCTTCGCTAGTGAACTATCCACTTCTGCTGTAAAAACGAATATCCATGCTGATCTTGACCTGACACGAGCTATTGAAGCTCTCTTCCTAGCCCAACATCGCTTCCTGGACGAATCGGAGAGCTTCTACAGGAGTTTTTTGACATCACGCCGAAGGAGTTGCCGAACGGATTACCTCCTATTAGGAACATCCAACACCAAATTTACCTAATCCCCGGTTCCACGCTACCTAACCGGGCAGCATATAGGATGAGCCCAGCGGAGCATGAAGAGCTGAGGCGACACGTGATGGAGTTGGTTCGAAAGGAGCGTAGCCACTCGACCAGAGGGAGAGGAGCGAAAGAGCGAGAGCATGAGCCCTTGTGCTGTACCTGCATTACTAACACCTAAGAAGGATGGCACCTGGAGGATGTGCATTGATAGTCGAGCCATCAACAAAATCACAATTATCTCAATTGTAGGAAGCTGCTATTGGCTTCCAAGAGTAGATAGGGAGTTCTCGAAGAGAAAGCAGAGCCGAGAGAAGAAAGTGAAATGGAATCTTCGTTTTTCCAGCGGCGAGACGATATAATCCAAAGATGAGGTAAGGTCGCTAACCTTCTTTCGTCCAGGTCGTAATTGAATGTTTTTTCGTATAGAAAACTATTTCTTTTTACCTCATTCACTACGAGGAATTTGACCCCATCATCCTCAATCTTGTTCCTCCAAAGCTTTATCCTATCAAAGAGGCTGTGCCGACAAAAGAATCCGATCATTGAACTCTTCCTGTATAGGCCCTGTATAAGCTTTCATTTTAGACTTTCGGGGGCTGGTCTCTCTTCCCGAATGCAAAATAAGGTCATTTAATCCACTTTAAGCACGGGATTCATCCGCGAGGGTCTGTTACAACGGTTTGAAAGCCCTGAAGAGGGAATTCCAATAGACTTGTATTTCATTGAACAAAGGGTGACTTACAACTAGCTGAGCTTACATTTCCATGAGGCCTATTCGAATCAGGACTTTCCTAGTGAAAAGGCGGTTTTGTTGTTTTGCCTATAGGGTACGGAGGAATCGATCGAAAATGAGGACTGGTTTATTAGCGGGTTGACAACTTTCCTCGGTAGGGGAAACAAACTTGATACGAAAATGAGAACCACTTGTAGAGTGAAAAGACACCCGACGCCGAAAAGGACGGGAAAACAGAATTCGTGTCAAAACAAGAAGGAGTGAAAAGACCATTTCAATCAAAAAAGCCGGGAAAACAGACAGTCACAATTGGCGGAGTAATCAACTCTATTGAAATCCCGTTCATGTGCCACACCCGTGTCCCACTCACTATCTTTCAGTGAGGTCATTCATTGACATAGCGTACTATTAGAGCCTATTAACAGCTTATACTGCATTGGTTGTACCGCCAACTATCTTATTCATTTATTCTTTATATAGCGTACTTAGTGACTATCCACATAGAAAGAATGACTGGGCGTAAGACACTCGACTCAGATGAAGACATGTCAATCTTGTTGTTACTTTGATTTCCCAGTACAATTTCTCCTCGACTGGTTGTACCGTTAACAAGACTTGAAAGGATAGTCATTAATAGTCATGAAAGGTTCTGAAAGAAAGATGGAAGAAGCTGAAAGATGTTGAATGCTTTCTATCATCAATCCCTATGTGATAGTTGGTTATGGATTACACGGAACAACCAAGTCTGTTTAGAATGAGGTTATACCGGTATAACAGTGTCTTCGTCAATGACTATGAATGTAAAGAATAAGTGGGGTAACGATAGCCTTGGCTAGCAGTCAAGTGGATTTCACGGCACAACCAAGAGTAGAGAATTCCTGTCCCACGGTACAACCAGGAGTCATTGTTAACTTCGTTTGTAAGACCAATGAAGATTACCGTTGTAACATGCACTCGAGGATGATTGTACCTCAGGTAAAGAGGAATTGGAGAAGGTTTTCATTTCTTCCTTTCAATGGTTCCTCCTTGTCTCTAGTACTGTAATATGAGGGATAGCTCTAATAGGAATAATTCTAAGTCTAAGTCCTATTACATCTATAAGATAGATAGAGAGGGAAAGTCCTTCTTAATTTAGTCAAAAACGAAACTTTCACAGGTCCGATAGGAGCTCATCGAACTGAACTTGTAGAGTGAGACCTGTGCTCGATATGGTTCATTTCAGCGCTTTTTATTTAGGTATGCTTCACTACATCCCTGTACTCACCTTGGTACGGTTCTTCGCTCGGCGCTTAGCTCATTTTTTGACCCCTTACATCAAACCTGAGGGCATTACTCAGAGAAAGAAAAAACCAAACTAAACAAACAAGCCAAGCTCGGCTGGCTCATCAATGGTTCGCAGGAGGAGTAGAGTGATTAGCGGGAATTGGAGATTGCTCGTTCGCTAAAGTCCTGTCTGCCTGCCCGTTGATTCAGTACGTTCCTATCCCCTGGGGAAGTTTTATAAATCTTTCTCACCTCTAATGGTTGGTATTGAGCAGCCAGGTGGGGGTTAGAATGGGATCTATCTCATTCCATCGTGTATGACATGCACGTTGACCCCCTTTCCGGGTCCACGAATGGAAATATGTTATGCTTTTTCCATGACGACTGACTCCCCTCTAAAGAATAAAAGAAGGATCAAAGCATCCCGAATGAGCTTTCTCGAACGGATACAGAAAAGACT